GCTATTGTAGCTTAATCAAAGCATAACATTGAAGATGTTAGGATGGGCCGTGAAAAGCTCCCAAAGCATAAAGGTTTGGTCCCGGCCTTACTATCAGTTTTAACCTATTTTATACATGCAAGTATCCGCGCCCCTGTGAAGAATGCCCTATGTCTCCCTCCGGGGAAACAAGGAGTAGGTATCAGGCACGAACCTTCAGCCCACGACACCTGGCTCAGAGCCACGCCCCCAAGGGTCTTCAGCAGTAATAAATATTAAGCAATAAGTGCAAACTTGACTTAGCTAGGGTTAAGAGGGCTGGTAAAACTCGTGCCAGCAACCGCGGTTAAACGAGTGGCCCAAGCTGATAGGCACCGGCGTAAAGGGTGGTTAGGATGCAACTAAAATAAAGTCGAATTCCTTCTATGCTGTTATAAGCTTCCGAAGGCTAGAAGCTCAACTACGAAAGTAGCTTTAAAAGATCTGAACCCACGAAAGCTGGGGTACAAACTGGGATTAGATACCCCACTATGCCCAGTCTTAAACTACGATAGCGAAATTACACACTTGCTATCCGCCTGGGAACTACGAGCGAAAGCTTAAAACCCAAAGGACTTGGCGGTGCTTTAGACCCCCCTAGAGGAGCCTGTTCTAGAACCGATAATCCCCGTTAAACCTCACCTTTCCTTGTTCCTTCCAGCCTATATACCTCCGTCGTCAGCTTACCCCTCTGAGGGTACCATAGTAAGCTAAATCGGTTTTACCCCAATACGTCAGGTCGAGGTGTAGCCCATGGAAAGGGATGAAATGGGCTACATTCTCTAAGATTAGAGCATACGGATGGTCACGCTGAAATATGTACCTGAAGGTGGATTTAGCAGTAAGTACAAAATAGAGTGTTATACTGAAGCCGGCTCTAAAGCGCGCACACACCGCCCGTCACCCTCCCCGAATCATTCTATTTCACTAATTAAGAAACCACTTTAAAAAGAGGGGAGGCAAGTCGTAACATGGTAAGTGTACCGGAAGGTGTACTTGGAAAACCCCCAGAGCATAGCCAAGCCAGTATAGCACCTCCCTTACACCGAGAAGACGCCCGTGCAAATCGGACTGCCCTGACACTTTACAGCTAGCCTAAACCCCATAACCCAACAAATAAATATTAATACCCCCTCCTGCCCTACAAAGATTTAAAACAAAACATTCTCCCGCCTTAGTATAGGAGATAGAAAAGGATCTCAGAGCGACAGATAAAGTACCGCAAGGGAACGCTGAAAGAGAAATGAAAGACCACTAAGTACAAAAAAGCAGAGATTAACCCTCGTACCTTTTGCATCATGATTTAGCCAGTAACCCCAAGCAAAGAGCCCTTCAGTTTGTAACCCCGAAACTAAGCGAGCTACTCCAAGACAGCCTATTATAATAGGGCGAACCCGTCTCTGTGGCAAAAGAGTGGGGAGAGCTTTGAGTAGAGGCGAGAAACCTACCGAGCCTAGTTATAGCTGGTTGCCTGGGAAATGGATAGAAGTTCAGCCTCCCAATTCTTTTACCCCGAACCCTCAAAAAACCGAAGGCAAAAAAGAAATTGAGAGAGTTAGTCAAAAGAGGTGCAGCTCTTTTGACCAAGGATACAACTTTTTCTAGAGGATAAAGATTATAATTTAAAACCCTAATACTTAAGTAGGCCTGAGAGCAGCCACCCTTAAAGAAAGCGTTATAGCTCAAGTATTAGATACCCTAAAATATTTTAATAACTCAATCTTACTCCCTTAAACACTACCAGGCCCTTCCATGCACCCATGGAAAAGATTATGCTAATATGAGTAATAAGAGGGGCACGCCCCTCTCCCCACACAAGTGTAATTCGGAACGGACCCACCACCGAAGTTTAACGAGCCCAATCAAAGAGGGAAATGAGGTAATAACCGAAAACAAGAAATCCTCTCAACAAAAACCGTTAACCCCACACTGGCGTGTTCAAAAGGAAAGACTAAAAGAAAGAGAAGGAATTCGGCAAAAATTTAAAGCCTCGCCTGTTTACCAAAAACATCGCCTCTTGCAACTAACGTATAAGAGGTCCCACCTGCCCTGTGACAATTGTTTAACGGCCGCGGTATTTTGACCGTGCGAAGGTAGCGTAATCACCTGTCTTTTAAATGGAGACCTGTATGAATGGCAAGACGAGGGCTTAACTGTCTCCTCTATCCAGTCAATGAAATTGATCTCCCCGTGAAGAAGCGGGGATAAAAACATAAGACGAGAAGACCCTATGGAGCTTTAGATAGCAGGACAGCCTATATCAATAGGCCTTCTTTACCAGGTACAAATATAATACGGACCTGCCCTGTGTCTTTGGTTGGGGCGACCGCGGAGAAGAAAAAAACCCCCGCGCGGAACAGGAATATATTGTTCTTTCAACTAAGAGTCCCTGCTCTAATTAACAGAATTTTTGACCACAAGGATCCGGCAAAGCCGATCAACGAACCTAGTTACCCTAGGGATAACAGCGCAATCCCCTTTGAGAGACCATATCGACAAGGGGGTTTACGACCTCGATGTTGGATCGGGACATCCTAATGGTGCAGCCGCTATTGAGGGTTCGTTTGTTCAACGATTAAAGTCCTACGTGATCTGAGTTCAGACCGGAGTAATCCAGGTCAGTTTCTATCTATGACATGCCCTTTTCTAGTACGCAGGGACCGAGAAGGAGGTGCCCCTACCAAAAGTACGCCCCACCTTAACCTAATGGAAAACAACTAAAATAGGTATAGAAGGTGTATAAACCCCGCCTGATATAACGGCAGGTTAGAGTGGCAGAGCAGTAAATGCAAAAGACCTAAGCCCTTTTCACAGAGGTTCAACTCCTCTCTCTAATTATGGCCCTAGTATTTTTAACCTGCATTATCAACCCCTTAACTCTTATTATCCCTGTGCTTTTGGCCGTAGCATTTCTAACATTAGTTGAACGGAAAGTATTAGGCTACATGCAACTGCGCAAGGGCCCTAATATTTTAGGGCCCTACGGGCTACTACAGCCCGTAACCGACGGAGTGAAACTTTTTATCAAAGAGTCAGTGCGCCCCTCAACCTCGTCTCCCCTTATATTCTTGATTACCCCTCTTATAGCACTAACAATAGCCCTGACACTATGAGGCCCCCTCCCTCTCCCCTACCCTATTTTTGACTTAAACCTCGGAATCCTGTTTGTTATAGCCTTATCAAGTTTAGCAGTTTATGCAATCCTGGGCTCAGGATGAGGTTCTAATTCAAAATACGCACTAATTGGAGCCCTTCGGGCTGTAGCTCAAACTATTTCTTACGAAGTAAGCCTCGGCTTAATCTTACTCACTACTATTATTCTAGCGGGGGGCTTTACCTTGCACACATTCGACTCCTCTCAAGAAACCGTATGACTATTACTCCCTTCCTGGCCCCTAGCCGCAGCATGATATATCTCAACACTAGCTGAAACTAACCGAGCCCCCTTTGACCTTACTGAGGGTGAATCAGAACTTGTCTCTGGTTTTAACATCGAATATGCCGGGGGGTGCTCTGCCCTATTTTTCTTAGCTGAATACGCTAACATTCTCTTCATAAACACACTCTCTACCATCTTATTTTTAGGAGCCTCCCACACCCGTATACTCTCAATATCCCCTGCAATTAACTTAATAATTAAGGCCTCCCTACTGTCTATGCTCTTCTTATGGGTGCGGGCCTCCTACCCCCGATTCCGTTATGACCAACTAATGCACCTAATCTGAAAAAGTTTTCTTCCCATCACACTGGCTTTTATTATCTGACATCTTTCACTCTCGATTTCCCTCGCGGGGGCCCCCCCTGGGGTGTAAACCAGGAGCCGTGCCTGAATAAAGGGTCACTTTGATAGAGTGAATAATGAAGGTTAAAGTCCTTCCGACTTCTTAGAAAGAAGGGGCTCGAACCCGACCGTAGGAGATCAAAACTCCTAGTGCTCCCACTACACTACTTCCTAGTAAGGTCAGCTAATTTAAGCTCTCGGTCTCATGCATCGAACATGCGGGTTAAAATCCCACCTTTACAATATGAGCCCTTATATTTTTTCCGCCCTTTGCCTAGGTTTAGGTTTAGGCACAACCATTACCTTTGCAAGTTCCCATTGACTACTTGCCTGAATAGGAATTGAAATAAATACTCTTGCTATCCTTCCCCTTATAGCACAATTTCACCACCCCCGAGCAATTGAAGCCACTACAAAATATTTCTTAGCCCAAGCAACGGCAGCCGCCGTCTTACTCTTTGCCACAGCCACTAACGCATGACTAACCGGACAATGAAATATTCAACAAACCTCTCATCCTATCCCTACGACCATAATCATCATCGCCCTCGCACTCAAAATAGGACTGGCCCCCCTACACTCCTGACTCCCCGAAGTCCTTCAAGGTCTTGACCTTACCACAGGTTTGATCCTCTCCACCTGACAAAAACTAGCCCCCTTCGCCCTTATACTACAACTTCCTAACACCAATACCTCTATCCTCGTATTCTTGGGACTTACCTCCACCCTTGTAGGTGGGTGAGGAGGTCTAAACCAAACGCAGCTACGAAAAATCCTTGCCTATTCATCAATCGCTCACCTGGGCTGAATAATGCTTGCACTCCCATTCTATCCTAATCTTACACTCCTAGCCCTTCTTACGTACATCACCATAACATCTGCAACTTTCCTGGTATTTAAATATATAAATTCAACAACCATCAATACACTAACTATCTCATGAACAAACGCACCCACATTAACTGCCATTACACCTGTAATCCTGCTTTCATTAGCAGGCCTCCCCCCTCTAACAGGGTTTTTACCAAAACTAATAATTTTAAGTGAGCTAACAAAACAAGGCCTAGGACTAACCGCCACCCTAGCCGCTTTTAGCGCCCTTCTAAGCCTTTACTTTTACCTACGACTATCCTACGCCATAGCCCTTACAATCTCCCCCAATACCACTATTAGCTTAACCCCATGACGACTTACCTCCCTCACCCTTACCTTACCCTTGGCAGTTTCTACTACACTAGCCATCCTCCTCCTTCCCCTTACTCCCCCCCTCACCACAATACTTTCCCTATAAGAGGTTTAGGTTAACCTAAGACCAAGGGCCTTCAAAGCCCTAAGTGAGAGTGAAAACCTCCCAGCCCCTGATAAAGCCTGCGGTATACTACACCACATCTCCTGCATGCAAAACAGACGCCTTAATTAAGCTAAAGCTTTACTAGATGGGCAGGCCTCGATCCTGCAAACTCTTAGTTAACAGCTAAACGCCCAAACCAGCGAGCATCTATCTACTTCACCCGCCTACCGGCGCGAAGGCGGGTGAAGCCCCGGGAGACTATAGTCTCCTTCTCAAGGTTTGCAACCTTACGTGATGACACCCCAGAGCTGGGGTTGTGTTTACTTACCATTGCCGCCCGTTAGTGTTAGAGCGCAGTAGTCCCCACAAGTCAGCCAACCGTCCTTTCCCCTGATCCGATACATTATTTGGCTGTTCATTACCGTATAAGATATTACTCCCGGTAAGAGACAGCCTGATAAGAGAAGGACTCGAACCTCCATTTATGGGGCTACAACCCACCACTTTTATCAGCCATCTTACCATTACAATACTACTATATTTTGAGACCTTGTCAAAGCCTTATATGAAATGCATTATTGACTACTTCCTACCCCTAAAAGCTTCTTCTGATATTACCTCAGACTCAAAGAAAAGACTTAAGAAATGGCATTAGACCATTTACTTGTGACAGTAACCCGTTGATTTTTTTCAACAAACCATAAAGACATTGGAACCCTCTACTTAATCTTTGGCGCTTGAGCAGGCATAGTTGGTATAGCCCTTAGCTTATTAATTCGTGCAGAACTCTATCAGCCAGGTTCTCTTCTAGGGGATGATCAAATTTATAATGTGATTGTCACGGCACATGCCTTTGTAATAATCTTCTTTATAGTTATACCAATTATAATTGGGGGTTTCGGAAACTGATTAATACCACTAATAATTGGGGCCCCAGACATGGCATTTCCTCGTATAAACAATATAAGTTTCTGACTCCTCCCCCCTTCCTTCCTTCTCCTCCTTGCCTCCTCAGGGGTAGAAGCCGGGGCAGGAACAGGTTGGACCGTGTACCCTCCCCTTTCAGGCAACCTAGCTCATGCCGGTGCATCCGTTGATCTCGCAATCTTCTCGCTCCACCTGGCTGGAGTATCTTCAATTTTAGGGGCAATTAATTTTATTACAACAATTATAAACATAAAACCACCTGCCGTCACTCAATATCAAACGCCCCTGTTTGTGTGGTCTGTCCTGATCACTGCAGTCCTTCTCCTCCTTTCTTTACCCGTCTTTGCTGCCGGAATTACAATACTTCTCACAGACCGAAACCTAAATACAACCTTTTTTGACCCTGCAGGGGGCGGAGACCCTATCCTATACCAACACCTGTTCTGATTCTTTGGTCACCCTGAAGTGTACATTCTAATCCTTCCAGGCTTTGGTATTATCTCCCACGTAGTAGCCTTTTATTCAGGCAAAAAAGAGCCATTCGGCCATATGGGTATGGTGTGAGCTATAATAGCTATCGGTCTTCTGGGGTTCATTGTATGAGCCCACCATATATTTACAGTTGGTCTAGATGTAGACACACGCGCATACTTCACATCCGCTACAATGATTATTGCAATCCCCACAGGAGTTAAAGTATTCAGCTGACTGGCGACTTTGCATGGCGGTAAAATTAAATGAGAAACACCCCTACTATGGGCGCTCGGGTTTATTTTTCTATTTACAATAGGCGGCCTAACAGGAATTGTTCTAGCCAACTCCTCCTTAGACATCATTCTACACGACACATACTATGTAGTCGCCCACTTCCATTACGTACTATCTATAGGAGCTGTTTTTGCCATTTTCGCAGGTTTCGTACACTGATTCCCTCTATTCTCAGGCTATACCCTACACAGCATATGAACGAAAGCACACTTCGGGGTAATATTTTTAGGAGTAAATTTAACATTTTTTCCCCAACATTTCCTTGGATTAGCCGGCATGCCTCGACGCTACTCAGACTACCCGGACGCCTACACCCTTTGAAATACCGTCTCCTCGATTGGCTCGCTAATCTCACTAATAGCATTAATTATATTTCTATTTATCATCTGAGAGGCCCTCACTGCTAAACGAGAAGTATTATCCGTAGATATGACCATTACAAATATAGAATGATTGCACGGCTGCCCGCCCCCTTACCATACATTCGAGGAGCCCGCATTTGTTCAAACACAGTCAAACTAAACGAGAAAGGAAGGAGTTGAACCCCCATAGGCTGGTTTCAAGCCAACTGCATTACCGGTCTGCCACTTTCTTTAAAACACTAGTAAAATATAAATTACATTGCCGTGTCGGGGCTATATTGTGGGTTAAATCCCCACGTGTTTTAAAACATGTCCCAGCCCTCCCAATTAGGTTTTCAAGATGCAGCTTCTCCAGTTATAGAAGAGCTTCTTCATTTTCATGACCACTCCCTTATAATTCTTTTTATTATCAGCACGCTGGTTCTTTATGTCCTAATTACTATAGTCTCAACTAAACTTACAAATAAGTATACCCTTGACTCTCAAGAAATCGAGATTGTTTGAACTGTCCTTCCAGCCGTTGTTTTAATCCTAATCGCCCTCCCCTCTCTCCGAATTTTATATCTAATAGACGAAATTAATGATCCTCACCTTACCATCAAAGCCATGGGGCACCAATGATACTGAAGCTATGAATATACTGATTATCAAAACCTAGAGTTTGACTCTTACATAATCCCAACACACGAACTTTATCCAGGTCAATTTCGGCTCCTGGAGACTGACCGCCGAATAATTGTACCTGTCGAATCCCCAGTGCGGGTAATAGTGTCTGCCGAAGACGTTCTTCACTCCTGAGCAGTGCCCTCCTTAGGGGTGAAAATAGACGCTGTACCTGGGCGTCTAAACCAAACAACATTTCTTGTAACCCGCCCAGGCGTATTCTTTGGACAATGCTCCGAGATCTGTGGGGCTAATCACAGCTTTATGCCAATTGTGGTAGAAGCTGTTCCCCTGGGACACTTTGAAGGGTGATCCTCCCTAATACTCGAAGACACTTCACTAAGAAGCTAAATAAGGGAATAGCGTTAGCCTTTTAAGCTAATGAATGGTGAATCCCAACCACCCTTAGTGACGAAATGCCACAACTGAACACAACACCGTGATTCATCACATTGTTAACATCTTGGACCGCCCTTCTGTTTATCTTACCATCGAAAATCTTATCTAATAGTTTTCCTAATAATTTAAACCTTCACACCACTAAAGCCTATAAGGCAACTGCATGGGGATGATCATGATACTAAACCTTTTCAGTCAATTCGAAAGTCCTTCCATCATAGGGTTTCCTTTAATAATCCCCGCACTATTCTTACCTATTATCCTAGTGCTTTCCCCCTGCCGCCGATGACTAAATAACCGTCTAATATCCCTCCAAAACTGACTTCTTGCCCGCTTTAACTTCCAATTACTAAAGCCTCTAAACTTCCGGGGACATAAATGAGCCCTAGTATTAACTTCATTGGTAGTATATTTAACATCTATAAACCTACTGGGTCTGTTACCCTACATCTATACGCCTACAGCACAACTTTCTTTAAACATTGGACTGGCATTCCCACTATGGGCAGCTACAGTCAGTATCGGTGTACGTAAACAACCAACTACTGCATTTGGGCATATACTGCCCCGAAGCACCCCAAACCCCTTAATCCCAATTCTTATCCTTGTAGAAACAATAAGCTGACTCCTTCGACCTTTAGCCCTTGGCATTCGAATTACAGCTAACCTCACTGCAGGGCACTTACTTATCCACCTACTTTCCCAAGGGGCCGTAGCACTGATCTTTGCACTACCAACAGTAGCAGGTTTAGTTACTACTGTTCTAGCCTTACTTATAATCTTAGAAGCCGCAGTTGCATTAATCCAAGCATACGTATTTGTGCTTCTTCTTAGCCTTTACCTCCAAGAAAACACTTAGTGGACCCTCACCATCAGGGTCACGCATTTCACATAGTAGACCCTAGTCCATGGCCCCTGACAGGTGCGGCTGCCGCACTTTTATTAACCTCCGGCCTCGCCATCTGGTTTCACTTCAACTCCATAACCCTTCTAATTATGGGCCTAGTCCTAATGCTACTCACAATATACCAATGATGGCGGGATATTGTACGAGAAGGAACATTTATAGGCCACCACACACCCCCCGTACAAAAGGGTTTACGATACGGAATAATTTTATTTATTACCTCAGAAGTCTTCTTTTTTCTAGGGTTTTTCTGAGCGTTTTATCACTCTAGCCTTGCTCCCACCCCTGAACTAGGGGGATGTTGACCCCCCACCGGTATCACCCCCTTAAACCCCTTTGAAGTACCCTTGCTTAATACCGCTGTACTCCTTGCCTCCGGAGTAACCGTAACCTGAGCCCACCATAGTATTATAGGGGGCCTGCGAAAACAAGCAATCCAATCTTTACTGATAACACTTCTACTTGGCCTCTACTTTACCTTCCTACAGGCCATGGAATATTACGAAGCACCCTTTACGATCGCAGACGGAGTCTACGGCGCTACATTTTTTGTAGCCACTGGATTCCACGGCTTACACGTAATTATTGGTACTACCTTCCTAGCAGTCTGCCTACTACGACAAACCTACCACCACTTTACCTCCCAACACCACTTCGGGTTTGAAGCTGCCGCTTGATACTGGCACTTCGTAGATGTAGTCTGACTATTCCTATACGTTTCAATTTACTGATGAGGCTCTTAATCTTTCTAGTACTCAAATTAGTATAAGTGGCTTCCAACCACTTGGTCTTGGTTAAACCCCAAGGAAAGATAATGAATCTTATCATAACAACCCTATTAATTACCACGAGTGTGTCTACCCTGTTATTTATTGTAGCTTTTTGACTTCCCCAACTAACCCCTGACCACGAAAAGCTTTCTCCCTACGAGTGTGGTTTCGACCCCATGGGGTCGGCCCGACTGCCTTTCTCCCTACGATTTTTCTTAATCGCAATCCTCTTCCTCCTATTCGACCTAGAAATTGCCCTCCTCCTGCCTCTTCCTTGAAGTATACAACTACACCTTCCCCTACTAACTTTTTCTTTAACCTCTTTAGTACTTGGCCTTCTAACCCTTGGCCTGATTTACGAGTGGTCTCAAGGGGGCTTAGAATGGGCTGAGTAGGTGTTTAGTTTAAGAAGAACATTTGATTTCGGCTCAAAAGCCCCTGGTTCAAATCCATGCGCACCTAATGACCCCTACCCATTTTACTTTTTCATCTGCCTTTATTTTAGGCCTAATAGGCTTAACATTTCACCGAACCCGCCTCCTCTCCGCCCTCTTATGCCTAGAGGGCATAATACTGGCTCTATTTATAGGAATTTCCCTATGAGCCCTACAATTAACTTCCCCTAACTTCTCAACTGCTCCCATACTTATACTGGCTTTTTCGGCCTGTGAAGCAAGTGCAGGCCTGGCCCTTCTAGTTGCCACAGCCCGCACGCATGGTAATGACCAACTCCAAAGCCTTAACCTTCTACAATGCTAAAAGTCTTAATCTCAACGGCAATGCTCGCACCCACAATTTGACTGTCCCCCCCCAATCGACTGTGACCCACCACAATCCTCCATAGCTTCCTAATCGCACTAATTAGCCTGACCTGATTAAAAAACTCTTCGGAAACAGGTTGATCCCACCTAAATCCCTACTTTGGCACAGATCCAGTCTCTGCCCCCCTCCTTGTTTTAACTTGTTGATTACTACCCCTAATAATTTTAGCCAGCCAAAACCACTTAGCCTCCGAACCGTGAGGCCGACAACGACTATACCTAGTACTCTTAGTTACCCTTCAATTTTTTCTAGTGATAGCCTTCAGCACTACTGAACTCCTTATATTTTATATTATATTTGAAGCCACCCTCATACCAACCCTGGTACTAATCACCCGATGAGGTAACCAAACACAACGGCTTAACGCAGGAACCTACCTACTTCTATTCACACTAGTGGGATCCCTCCCCCTCCTTGTATCCCTCCTCATTTTACGAAATAGTACGGAATCCCTCTCCATACTCATCCTCCCCTACTCAAATATGCCTCTCCTAAGCTTGTTTACAGACAAACTATGATGAGCAAGCTGCTTATTAGCTTTCCTAGTAAAAATACCAATGTATGGTGTACATCTTTGGCTCCCCAAAGCACACGTTGAAGCACCCGTAGCAGGGTCCATAGTACTTGCAGCTATTTTACTAAAACTTGGAGGCTACGGAATAATCCGCATATTAGTATGCCTTGAACCACTGACCCAAGAGCTAAGCTATCCCTTCATTATTTTCGCCCTATGAGGTCTAGTTATAGCAGGTTCCATCTGCATCCTTCAAACAGATCTAAAATCACTAATTGCTTACTCATCGGTAAGCCATATAGGATTAGTAATTGGGGCCATTCTTATTCAAACCCCCTGAGGTCTAACAGGGGCCATAACCCTTATAATCGCCCATGGGCTTACTTCATCCGCCCTTTTCTGCCTGGCAAACACTAATTATGAACGAACACACAGCCGAACAATGGTTTTAATACGAGGAATACAACTTATTTTACCCTTGGGGGCCACCTGATGATTAATTGCAAGCCTTGCAAACCTAGCTTTGCCCCCCCTCCCAAACCTAATAGGAGAATTAATGATCTTAACCTCTTTATTCGGCTGATCCCCTTGAACAATCATTTTAACAGGAGCGGGGACACTCATCACAGCAGCCTACTCCCTCTACATATTCATTACAACCCAACGAGGTTTAACACCTCATCACATCCTTGGTCTAGAGCCCACTCACACCCGAGAACATTTAATAATAGCACTTCACTTGATCCCCCTTATCCTTCTAATTATAAAACCTGAGCTAGCCTGAGGCTGAAACGCTTGTTGGTATAGTTTAACCGTAAAGACGTTAGATCGTGATTCTAAAAATGTGGGTGAAAAACCCCTTACCCACCGAGAGAGGCTCGCCAGCAAGGAAAACTGCTAATTTTCCCAGCCTCTGGTTGAACCCCAGAGCTCCCTCACCGGCTCCTAAAGGATAATAGTTATCCATTGGTCTTAGGAACCAAAAACTCTTGGTGCAACTCCAAGTAGCAGCCATGCATGATTTAGCCCTCACTTTATCCTCAAGCTTACTCATAATCTTCGCCCTCCTAATCCACCCTTTAGTCACAACCTTTATTCCCGCCCTTAAAACACACCACTGAGCCCTTGCTCAAGTCAAAACAGCAGTAAAACTAGCATTTCTAGTAAGTCTATTCCCTCTCCTTATGTTCATAAACGAAGGCACAGAAACTATTATTACCTCCTGGAAATGACTAAGTACCCCGACCTTTGACATCAACCTCAGCCTAAAATTTGACATCTACTCTATCATTTTTACCCCCGTGGCCCTATACGTCACTTGATCTATTTTAGAATTCGCATCCTGATACATACATTCAGACCAATACATAAACCGATTTTTTAAATACTTACTTATTTTTCTGATCAGTATAATTATTCTAGTAACAGCTAACAATTTATTCCAACTGTTCATTGGCTGAGAAGGAGTAGGTATCATATCTTTCCTCCTCATTAGCTGATGGCACGGTCGAACAGAAACAAACGTTGCAGCCCTACAGGCCGTGTTATATAACCGAATCGGAGACCTTGGGCTCATCCTCTCTATAGCATGATTAACCACAAACCTTAACTCTTGGGAATTACAGCAAATATTCTCCACAACGCACCACATAGATCTTTCCCTTCCTCTCCTAGGTCTTATTCTGGCTGCCACAGGTAAATCCGCCCAATTTGGGCTACACCCCTGACTACCCTCAGCCATAGAAGGGCCAACACCAGTCTCTGCCCTCCTTCACTCCAGCACCATAGTAGTAGCAGGAATTTTTCTGCTCATCCGAATGAGCCCTCTACTACAAAATAACCAAATGGCTCTCACCACCTGCCTATGCCTTGGTGCCCTAACCACCCTATTTACAGCCACCTGTGCCCTTACCCAAAATGATATTAAAAAAATCATTGCTTTCTCCACATCCAGTCAACTAGGTTTGATAATAGTTACCATCGGATTAAACCAACCACAACTTGCATTCCTACACATCTGCACCCATGCCTTCTTTAAAGCCATACTTTTCTTATGCTCAGGCTCAATTATTCATAGCTTAAGCGATGAGCAGGATATCCGAAAAATAGGAGGACTACACCACCTAGCCCCTTTTACATCTTCCTGCTTTACTATCGGCAGCCTTGCCCTCACCGGCACTCCATTCTTAGCAGGCTTTTACTCTAAAGATGCTATCATCGAATCACTAAACACCTCTTACCTTAACGCCTGGGCCCTGACCCTCACCCTGCTAGCCACCTCTTTTACAGCCATTTATAGCCTACGTTTAATTTTCTTTGTTTCTCTAGGTAACCCCCGCTTTAACTCTTTCATGCCTATCAATGAAAATAACCCTAACGTAGTCAACCCCCTTAAACGACTCGCTTGAGGAAGTATCGCAGCCGGCCTACTTATCACCTCCTCTCTTACCCCCATAAAAACACCTGTAATATCAATACCCTTAACAATAAAACTAGCGCCCCTCCTAGTCACCACTATAGGCCTTATTACAGCCCTAGAACTCGCCACCCTAACCAGCAAACAAATTAATATAACATCTCACCTTCCATCCCACCACTTCTCCAATCTACTAGCCTTCTTCCCAATAATCACCCACCGAGTAGTCCCTATATTAAACTTAACATTCGGACAAAAAATTGCCACCCAAACAATTGACCAAACCTGACTCGAAGAGTCAGGTCCAAAAGCAACTGCCCTATTAAACAAACCCCTAATTAAAATTACTAGCAATGCCCAACAAGGTTTAATTAAAACATATTTGTTATCCTTTTTACTAATACTACTACTATCTCTTTTAATCCTCCTAGGCTAAACTGCACGAATCGCACCACGCGAAAGCGCCCGAGTTAACTCCAATACAACTAACAAAGTAAGAAGTAGCACTCAAGCACTAACTACCAATATCGTTCCCCCATACAAATATATCATCGAGACCCCTACAGCATCATCCCGAACTATACAAAAACTCTCGGATTCTACTATATAGGTTCATGAAAACTCATGTCCAACACCAACAAAATAACCACCGCCAAAACCCACCCCTAATAGATAAAGGGCAATTAAAATTAGCACGGGCCGACTTCCTGGCCCCTCAGGGAAAGATTCAGCTGCTAAAGCAGCTGAATATGCAAAAACTACTAATATTCCCCCCAAATAAATTAAGAATAGGATTAAAGACAAAAACCCTCCACCATGCCCTACTAAAACCCCACAACCCAACCCCGCTACTATGACCAGCCCCAAAGCAGCAAAGAAGGGGGACAAATTCGAAGCAACAATTATTATTCCTAATACTAAGCCACATATTAATAAAAACATAAAATAAGTCATTCCCCTCATCAGGGTTTAACCTGAAAAGACGGTCCAAAGCCGTCGATCGTATCTATGCTGAAGTGTTAATAGGCAAACCCATGGGTTTGCCTATTATAACCAACCTAAAAATCCAAACTACACTACGTTTGCCCTAACTGTCTTAACTCCTGCCAGGACTCTAACCTGAACCAATGACTCGAAAAACCACCGTTGTAATTCAACTACAAAAGCCTTTAATGACAAGTCTCCGCAAATCTCACCCCCTACTAAAAATTGCCAACGGTGCACTAATTGACCTCCCAGCCCCTTCAAATATTTCAGTGTGATGAAACTTTGGCTCCCTACTAGGCCTCTGCTTAATCACTCAAATTGTCACAGGACTATTCCTGGCCATACACTACACCTCTGATATCGACTCCGCTTTTTCATCCATTGTTCACATTTGCCGAGATGTAAACTATGGGTGACTTATCCGAAACACCCACGCCAACGGTGCATCCTTCTTTTTCATTTGTATTTACCTCCACATCGGACGAGGTATTTATTACGGCTCTTACCTGTATAAAGAAACCTGAAACATTGGGGTAATACTCCTACTACTAGTGATAATGACTGCTTTTGTGGGCTACGTCCTGCCCTGAGGCCAAATATCCTTCTGAGGTGCCACCGTTATCACTAATCTCCTTTCCGCTATCCCTTATGTAGGGGACACCCTGGTCCAATGAATTTGAGGAGGTTTCTCAGTAGATAACGCCACCCTCACTCGATTCTTCACTTTCCATTTCCTCTTTCCTTTTATTATCGCAGCTTTAACTATCATTCACCTACTTTTCCTTCATGAAACAGGGTCAAATAACCCTTTAGGTATTAACTCTGACACAGATAAAATCCCATTTCACCCATACTTCTCATACAAAGACCTCCTAGGCTTCGCAGTTATATTTTCCGCTCTAGGATCTCTCGCCCTCTTTTGACCCAATCTCCTAGGGGACCCTGACAACTTTATCCCCGCAAACCCCTTAGTCACCCCACCTCACATCAAGCCCGAGTGATATTTCCTATTTGCATACGCCATCTTGCGCTCAATCCCAAACAAGCTAGGGGGCGTACTGGCCCTCTTAGCATCAATCCTCATTCTATTTTTAGTACCCCTGCTGCACACCTCAAAGCAACGAAGCATGACGTTTCGTCCCCTAACCCAACTCCTGTTCTGATCACTAGTCGCCGACGTTATGATTCTAACTTGAATTGGAGGAATGCCTGTAGAACATCCCTTTATTATTATCGGCCAAGTAGCCTCCGTATTATACTTCACCCTATTCTTAATTTTTCTACCCCTAGCCGGATGGCTGGAGAATAAAGCTCTCGAACTAACCTGTATTAGTGGCTCAAAGCCAAAGCGTCGGCCTTGTAACCCGGAAATTGGAGGTTGAAGTCCTCCCTAATGCTTCAAAAAGAAGGGAATTTAACCCTCACCACTAGCCCCCAAAACTAAGATTCTTACCTAAACTACTTTTTGACAATGTATGTATATCATTTATGTACACATACATATATGTATGTATGTATATATTTATGTACACATACATATATGTATGTATGTGTACCATTTATGTACACATACATATATGTATGTATGTGTACCATTTATGTAGACATACATACATATATGTATATACATATATGTATATATACCATTAATAGATTTAAAACACACACATAGTACTTTTAATTCTCAATGAGCATAGACTAATAATGAAAACTAAACACTATATTTACAGTAAAAATATATACCACGGAACCTCATCTCATCGTTAATTATTAGTATGCGCAGTTAGAGCCGACCAACCAGCACTAAGACGCGCTAACGGTTATTGATGGTCAGGGACAGATATTGTGGGGGTTTCACTAAATGAATTATTCCTGGCATTTGGTTCCTACTTCAGGGCCATATCTTGGTATCACTCCTCACACTTTTACCGACGCTGACATAAGTTAATGGTGGTAATCATATGGCGAGATAACCCACCAAGCCGGGCGTTCTCTCTAGAGGGTCACTGGTTCTTTTTATTTTTTTTACCTTTCACCTTGCATCTCAGAGTGCAACGCAAACCAGCAAAAAATAAGGCTGAACATTCCTCAACCTTTCAAAAGAGAAACTTTCATGTTTCTCGTCATTACTCAAGAGTTACATAAATAATCTCAAGGACATAAGGTAAATGTTCTTTTCCAAAACCTTGAATGATTTCCCCCGAGTTATCTGTTAAAATACTTTGATCCCCCTACCCCCTTGTTCCCCTGACACTCCTATTATTTTTATCAAGCACTAGTGGAAACTAAACGCTTTGTTGATACTATAATAATGGTGCTTGTTTCACTCGTTCAGTACAAAGTACTCAACTAGTTCCCCTGACACTCCTATTATTTTTATCAAGCACTAGTGGAAACTAAACGCTTTGTTGATACTATAATAATGGTGCTTGTTTCACTCGTTCAGTACAAAGTACTCAACTAGTTCCCCTGACACTCCTATTATTTTTATCAAGCACTAGTGGAAACTAAACGCTTTGTTGATACTATAATAATGGTGCTTGTTTCACTCGTTCAGTATTTTTCACTATTTTAGAAACAAAAA